AAGATTCTGATCTGGAGACCCATCAAGAGAATTGGAAATTGGGAAGACTGAAAGAAGATAAAAGAATGAATATTAATAAAAAAATTATATAAGAAAAATACAAGAATAGATAAGATGAGATTCGTCCACCTCCCATATATTTTATCCCTTCGCCCATAAAAAAACTTGTAACACCAATCCCATTTAGAATTCCATCAATTATAAATTTATCAAAAAATTGAGTTAGCTCAGCTAATCCTCTTACACTTATGATGAAAATACCAGTATAAAAAACATCTATATAACCACGATTATATGACCAATTGTATATCACACCTTTTATTTTTTCCAGAATAATTATTTTAGGACCTCTTTTTAAAAATAAATTCATTAAGCCAAAATTTTTGAAAGATGAATAAATAGATCCATAAAAAATAGATGCTAAAAATAATCCAAAAAGAGCTATACCTACTGAAAAAAAAGCATTTGACAAAAATTCATACCAATCCTCAGAAGAATTAAAATTTGGATGAAAAAAACTTGTTGATGGAGTTAACCATTTCGATAATAGATCTAAATCTATTACTCCTCCGTTAAAAGGAATTCCTATTGATCCAATGAACAGAGTAAATAGTACTAATACTAGTAGAGTAAATAACATAGTATTGCTTGATTCGTGAGGATACATATAAGTGTACCTATTTATAAAGTAAGTACTAAAATCTCGTATTTTATTTCTTACATTCTTATCAATTTTAGAGAGATCTTTTGAAAAAAACCAAAATATATTATTATTCATTTTTTCAAAAATGAAATTCCTATTTACTTCCTTCAGTGTCCCCTTTCCCCATAGAGATATTGAATAAAACGAGCTATTTTTTGTACTACTAAAACTACTATAATCTTTAAAATAAATGCGCAAATACCCATCAAAGGTCAGTAAGTACATCCGAAACATATAAAACGCGGTTAATCCTGCTGTGAACCAAGCTATTAGTGCAAAAATTGGTGAGTACAACCAACTATCGTGAAGAATTTCATCTTTAGACCAAAAACAAGCAAGAGGCGGAATACCACAAAGAGAAAGTGTACCTAAAAAAAAAGTAGTTTTTGTAATTGGAACATATTTTGTTAAACCTCCCATAAGAATCATATTATGACTTTTCTCTGGTGAATATCCAACAATAGGTTCCATTGAATGAATAATGGATCCGGATCCCAAAAACAATAAAGCTTTTGAATAGGCATGGGTGATCAAATGAAATAAAGCAGCTCGATAAGAACCTATACCTAAAGCTAACATAATATAACCCAATTGAGACATTGTAGAATAAGCTAAACTTCTTTTAATGTCTCTTTGGGCAAGAGCCAAAGTAGCTCCTAAAAGTACTGTTATTATACCTACTAAACAAATGATATTCATTATGTAAGGTATAACTATGAAAAGAGGAAGAAGCCGAGCTACAAGAAAAATACCCGCTGCTACCATAGTAGCAGCGTGTATAAGAGCCGAAATAGGAGTGGGACCTTCCATGGCATCAGGTAACCATACGTGAAGGGGGAATTGTGCGGATTTAGCAATTGCACCAACAAATAATAAAAAGGCACATAAAGTAACAAAGAAAGAATTGACCTCATTTTTATGGATCAAGGTATTTACTATTTGGAATAAATCCCGAAATTCGAAACTACCAGTTATCCAATAAAATCCCAAGGTTCCTAATAATAAACCAAAATCTCCTATACGATTAGTTACAAAAGCTTTTTGACAAGCACTTGCTGCAACGGGTCGTGTGAACCAAAAACCTATCAAGAAATACGAACACATTCCCACGAGTTCCCAAAAAATATAAATTTGTATCAAATTGGAACTAGTAACTAATCCTAACATTGAAGCATTAAAAAAACTCATATGAGCAAAAAATCTTAAATATCCTTGGTCGTGAGACATATAATTGTCACTATAAATAAAAACCAAGATTCCAACAGTAGTAATTAGTATTGACATAATAGAAGTAAGTGGATCAATCAAGTATCCGAACTCTAATAAAAAATCATTATTGATGGTCCAAGACCATAGACATTGATAGGTTAAACTTCCATTTATTTGCTGAATAGACAAATTGGCTGAAAACCACATAGCTATACTTAGCAGTAAAACACTCGGAAAAGCCCACATACGACGAATATCTTTTGTTGCTATCGGAATAAGTAGAAGTCCAAATCCTATTAACATAGTAACTGGGAGCGGAAAAAGGGGTATTATCCATGCATATTTATATGTATATTCCATAATAAAAAAAAATAGTTATTTTTTTTTTTCTTATAATTGTTTCCGATTCACAAATTTAGATCTCTTAAAAATAAAAAAAAAAAAAGATTTTTCTGAAACAATATGGCACCATATTATATTTTGAATAATTGGATTTTACCTTTATATTACATTAGATTTATGTACAATTATGTAATTCATAAATATTGTATATCCTTCTATTTTTGAATTTTTTATTTCGAGACCTAACACCTTAATATAAAACATAATTAAATATTCAGATTATTTGTTGTATTTCATAATTGTGCTTTAAAAAAAATAAAAGCACAATTATGAATAAATAAAAAATTATCTCATGAATTAAATATAATTCAATATAAATTTGAATAAAAAGAAAGACTATAAAAAAAAAATAAAATACACAGTACTTAGTACTTTAAATCTAGTAAACAGAAAGATTCTTTTTTTTTTTTTATTGCCTGGCTTTAACTAATATGTAAAAGTTAAATACAAAGAAAAAACATTAGGAAATTTTAATTATTTATCTTCCAATAAAATAAAATTGGAAATTCTTTAATATATGTTAATTAAGATTTTTCTAAGACTTTTTTTTTGTACGCGACAAAAAAACTTTTTGACTGTCCGGTGGAAACAGATTTAGCTAAAGAAAAAGCTTTTACTGCCGCTAAAGAGCCTTTTTTTTTCCAAAGATTTCTACGAATATGCTTTTTTGACATAGAAGTACGTTTTTTTGGAACTGCCATTAAAAAATAGGTGACTCATTTTTATCGTTGTATGTGAAAGACATATAAAAAAAAAAAAAAAATTCTGAATTTTATACCTTGACTGATGACTGAGAACAAAACTACAGAATTCTAATTATTCTAGATTAATAAAAGCTAGGTTTCTAGTATGGAAAAGTTTATTTTTAAAACTGAACTTATGAAGATACTTAAGAAGTATTATTGATATTTAACATTTGCATATGAATGAAAATGCATCTTTCTTCATTGTTTCCAACTCTATTGAATCTCGACAATTCAACATGAATTTACTATTATTATTTAAGGTAAGCCGCCATGGTGAAATTGGTAGACACGCTGCTCTTAGGAAGCAGTGCTAGAGCATCTCGGTTCGAGTCCGAGTGGCGGCATATATAATAATAAATAATATAGACACAATAGATCTAATATAATATTTTAATCCCCGATTTCAATTCTTTAATAGGGACCCTTTCTTTTTATGTTGATGATATTTGTGACCTTAGAACATATATTAACTCATATTTGCTTTTCAATCATCTCAATTGTGATTATGATTTATTTGATAAACTTATTAGTCTACGAAATTGAAGGATTACGTCATTCGTCAGAAAAAGGGATTATAGCTACTTTTTTATCTATAACGGGGTTTTTAGTTATTCGTTGGATTTCTTCCGGACATTTTCCTTTAAGTAATTTATACGAATCATTAATCTTCCTCTCTTGGAGTTTCTTTATTATTCATAGGATTCCATATCTTGGGAATCATAAAAATAATTTAAGTGCAATAACTTTACCAAGTGCCATTTTTACCCAGGGTTTTGCCACATCAGGTCTTTTAACTGAAATGCATCAGCCCGCAATATTAGTACCTGCTCTACAATCTCAATGGTTAATGATGCATGTTAGTATGATGCTATTGAGCTATGCAGCTCTTTTATGTGGATCATTATTATCAGTTGCTCTTATAGTGATTACATTTCGAAAGAACATTGATTTTTTTTTGAAAAACAATAATTTTTTAAGTTTAAGAAAGTCACTTTTATTTGGTGAGATAGAATATTTAAACGAAAAGGGGAGTGTCTTTAAAAAGACTTCTTTTATCTCGTTTCAAAATTTTTATAAATATCAATTAATTCAGCGTTTAGACTATTGGAGTTATCGTGTCATTAGTTTAGGGTTTACTTTTTTAACCATAGGCATTCTTTCTGGAGCAGTATGGGCTAATGAAGCATGGGGTTCTTATTGGAATTGGGACCCTAAAGAAACTTGGGCATTTATTACTTGGACCATATTTGCAATTTATTTACATACTAGAACAAATCCAAAATTTCAAGACCAAGGTACGAATTCAGCATTTATGGCTTCTATAGGATTTCTCCTAATTTGGATATGCTATTTTGGGATCAATCTATTAGGAATCGGGTTCCATAGTTATGGTTCATTCCAATTAATATCTAATTAAATAAAAAAAACTATATGACAAATACATAAAAACATGGTCTGATACACAATTAAAATTTGTGGGAGTTTTTGAAAACCGTTTGAATGGGGGAATTATTCAAATGGTTCTCAAAAACTCTAGATGTATCTCATTACAATTCTAATTCAATCTTCTTTTTTTTTAATTATACAACGAAGAATCGTGAAAATATGAAAGTCAAAGAATTATAAGACTTTCTTTCCAATTAATGAAAATTTTATATTTTTAATATATAAAATTAGTATCTATAAAAATAATTAGATAGTATAACTTGTACCTTGTCAACCGATAATGGGAGAACGAAATCAGGATAAATACCAATTCCTATTACAGGTAGAAACATACAGATCGAAATAAATAGTTCTCGTGGTCCAGAATCAAAAAAATTAGAGTTTGGAACATTGAATAGCTTGTATCCATAGAAAATCTGACGTAACATAGATAATAAAAAAATAGGAGTTAATATCATTCCAATTGCCATTACAAAAGCAATTAACATTTTTGGCATGAAAAGATATTTTGGGCTGGTAATTATTCCAAAAAAAACTAATAATTCTGCAACAAAACCACTCATTCCGGGCAATGCAAGAGAAGCCATCGAGAAACTACTAAACATGGTAAATATTTTTGGCATTGGGATAGATATCCCCCCCATCTCTTCGAGATAAACAAAATGTATTCTATCCCAACAGGTTCCCCCTAAGAAAAAAAGTGCAGCACCAATCAATCCATGAGAGAGTATTTGTAAAATGGCTCCATTAAGTCCCATGCTAGTTATAGAACCAATTCCTATAATTATAAAACCCATATGAGAGACGGAAGAATAGGCAATACGTTTTTTTAAATTGCGTTGACCGAGAGAAGTTAAAGCTGCATAAAGGATTTGTATTATTCCTACTATCACTAACCAGGGAGACAATCTAGAGTGAGCATGAGCTAATAATTCCATATTGATCCGAATCAATCCATATGCTCCCATCTTTAATAAGATTCCAGCTAAAAGCATACATGTACTGTAATGTGCTTCCCCGTGGGTATCTGGTAACCATGTATGTAGGGGTATCATCGGTGATTTGACAGCATAAGCAATAAGAAAACCAAAATATAATATTATTTCCAATGCTGCAGGATATGATTGATTAACTAATTTTTCTAAATCTAATGTTGGTTCATTGGAACCATATAAACTCATACCTAGAACTCCTATTAAGAGAAAAATAGAACCTCCTGCAGTGCACAAAATAAACTTTGTAGCCGAGTACAGGCGTTTTTTTCCTCCCCACATGGATAAGAGTAAGTAAACAGGAATTAATTCTAATTCCCACATGATGAAAAAAAGCAAAAGGTCTCGAGAAGAAAATAATCCTATTTGGCCACTATACATTGCCAACATTAAGAAATAGAAAAATTGCGGATTTCGAGTGACTGGCCAAGCTACTAAAGTAGCTAGGGTAGTTATAAATCCTGTCAGTAAAATGGGTCCTATGGAAAGTCCATCGATTCCCAGTCTCCAGCGAAAATCAAAAAGATTGATCCATTTAAAATCCTCCTTCAATTGGGTTAATGGATCGTCCAATTGAAAATGATAACAAAAGACATAGGTCATTAGAAGGAGCTCTAGGATACATATACAAAGAGTATACCACCTATACACCTTATTTCCCCTATGAGGTAAAAAGACAATTGAAGAACCTGCAAATATGGGCAAAACAATAAGTATTGTTAACCAAGGAAAATAACTCGTGATAAAGACAAGATAAATTTTTACCAGAAAACCCCGTGCTCGGGAGAAGAATAAGATATTTTCTTTTCTCGAGTACGGGCCTCTGTCGGTAAATAGGAATCAAACGATTCAAGTGGAGTTTTTTTTTCACATATTAATAAGAAAGACCCATGCTGCGAGTTGTTTCATGCCATAAATAAACACGAACACTCAAAAAATCTGTTGGACAAGCGGATTCACATCTCTTACAACCTACACAATCCTCGGTTCTTGGCGCAGAAGCAATTTGCTTAGCTTTACATCCATCCCAAGGTATCATTTCCAATACATCCGTAGGACAAGCTCGAACACATTGGGTACACCCTATGCATGTATCATAAATTTTTACTGAATGTGACATTGGGTCTATAAATTTAAGTTTTGAACACAAAATATTTCAATCTGGTAGAAAATATAATGATTTATATCATTATACCAAATGAATCGATGATTTATCAAAAATTGAAGAATCAAGATATCTTTTCAATGAGAAAAGGCCAAGCCTTTTAAATAACCACGAAATATGACATATGAATTAAATTCATGTTTATTTTATGAAATTTTTAGATTAATATAAAGATCTTAATTCTTATTTATTTAGATTCTTTCTATTTTCACATAGAATAATTATGACTAATTATTCAGCAAATTCGATTGATTTATACGAATTGATTTTCTGTTACGATGGATCGACGAAATAATAGCTAGCCCAATAGCTGCTTCAGCAGCCGCAATGGCTATAACAAAGATTGAGAAAATTTCTCCTTTTAATTGCCGACTATCAAATATATCGGAAAATGCAACGAGATTCATATTCACCGAATTCAGTAGAAGCTCAAGACACATAAGTGCTCTAACCATGCTTCGACTTGTGATCAGTCCATAGATACCGATAGAAAATAAAGAAACGCTCAGAAAAAGTACATGCTCTAACATCATTGACAAATTCCTCATCAATCTTGATTCATTTCAATATGAACAAAAATTCAACCAATTAAGTTGAATAGAATAGAAGAATTACAGGATAAAAGAGCATATTCACAGTAGATTGAAATAAAATATATTGAATCCTTTTTTATTTTTTGAATTCTCAAAATAGAAGTTCTTATTTCTTATTATATTATTGACGAGCCATATTAATTGCACCTATCAAGGAAACTAAAAGAATTATAGAAATAAGTTCAAAAGGAAGATAAAAATCTGTGGATAAATGAATTCCAATTTGTTGAACGTTACTTATTAAGTCCTGTTCTATAATCTGATTTGATTTTGTAGTCCGAAAAATTCCATACCATGAGGTATCTGGGATAATAGTGATTAATGAAAAAAAAATACTTATACAAATCTGTGAAGTGATCCTATCTCCAATGGTCCACAAATAGGAATCATTGGAATATTCTGAACCGTTCATGAACATAACAGCAAATATGATTAATACATTAATGGCTCCCACATAAATAAGGAACTGTGCGGCAGCTACAAAATAGGAATTCAATAAAATATAGAATAAGGATATACAAACAAGAACCAATCCCAATGAAAAGGCAGAATCAATGGGATTCATAAGTAATACTACTCCCAGACCTCCTAATATAAGAACTGATCCCAAAAAGATTACAAGAATATCATGTATTGGTCCAGGTAAATCCATTATGAAAGAAAAGAAAAATAAATAAGTCGAAATATTTCATGACCTTACTAAGGGGGCCAAGAAAGGGACTATTTTATTATATGATACCTTCCTAATTGAATAAAAAAAATCATATAGATAAAATAAAGTTATTTGTATAATCCTACTTGATTCCAAACCAAATCTTAGGAATTGGTAATCGTTCTTGAACCAAGGGATTTTTCTTTTTTCATTTGAGTTGTTGAATCCATAACTGTTTGAATTGTGTAATCTCCAATTATTGACATTGGTAACCGACCTAAAGAAATTTGATTATAATTCAACTCGTGACGATCATAAGTAGAAAGTTCATATTCTTCAGTCATCGATAAACAGTTTGTTGGACAATACTCGACACAGTTACCGCAAAATATACAGACTCCAAAATCAATACTATAATGACGCAATTGTTTTTTATTAATATCTTTTTCAAATTTCCAATCAACAATAGGAAGGTCTATGGGACATACGCGAACACATACTTCACAAGCAATACATTTATCGAATTCAAAGTGAATTCGACCACGAAAACGCTCTGATGTGATTAATTTTTCATAAGGATATTGAATAGTAACAGGTAAACGATTTGTATGGGATAAGGTAATTATGAAACTTTGTCCAATGTACCTTGCAGCTTGTATTGTTTGTTTGCCATAATTCATGAACCCAGTAACCATAGGGAACATATTATAGATATCCATGAATAAAATTTTTTTTTCTTTCTCTTAGTTGAGATAAGTTATGAATATAGAATATCATTATTGTTTTTTATTCATTTCTTAGTTTTTTTATAGTTTTATAGTGAAACAAGTTGAGAAGAAGTTGTCAATAATAGATTACCTAGAGAAATAGGTAAAAGAAATTTCCATCCAAGATTTAATAACTGATCCATTCTCATCCTAGGTAAAGTCCATCTTGTTGTGATAGGAATGAACAGAAACAAATAAGCTTTAGCTAATGTAATAAAGATACTGATTGCTATTATAAAGACTCTAAACATTTTATTTATTCCAAAAAGTTCAGTAATAGATATGTATGGAATGTAAAAATTCCACCCACCTAAGTAAAGAATTGTTACAAATAATGAAGAAACTAATAGATTTAGGTAAGAAGCAAGATAAAAGAACCCATATTTTATACCTGAATATTCGGTTTGATAACCTGCTACTAATTCCTCCTCTGCTTCTGGTAAATCAAAGGGTAATCTTTCACATTCTGCTAGAGAAGACATTAGAAAAACTAGAAACCCTATGGGCTGACGCCATAGATTCCATCCCCCAAAACCATATTTTGACTGTGCCTCAATTATATCAACTGTACTTAAACTATTAGATAATTATAGTCGATGATAACATCACTGCTCCAACCGCTATTCCAAAACCGTACATGAAACCTAAGCTTCATACGGCTCCTCTATGGTCACAAATAAATGTAAGGTAAGGACTAATTGCTTTTCTTGGACTCTATATAATTTAAAAGAATGTAAAGATACTTTGGGGGTTGGAGAGTCCTCAATTTGACCAATAAAATTCTGTCTGCTAGAATAATAAAAAGCACTTCCGAATTGATCTTATCCTTTATAATTATATAATCAGAATTTCTAAAATTTCTCTTTGTTTAGCAATAACTTAATCCTTTAATTAAATGCTCGTCATAAATAGAAAGAATTGGGTATTAGTTAATGAATCATTATTATTAACTTTTTCTTCTATTATTATTTGTCTTGTTCCTTTTCTTCTTTATGAAAACTCAAAACTAAAAGCAAAGAAAATAAAGGATTAATTCGTTCTTAATAGTTATTTATTTAATTAGCGAATAGTAGCATACTCTAGATCGGAATCGTGGGGAAGTACTGCTTGATTATTTCTACCAACTTCAAGCCCTTATTATGATTCATTTTATGCAAAAACCCCTTCTTTTATTACCTTACATTATTTCCATTACTTATCCTTTGCGTACTTTGGTGTTCCTAACTACCCACTTCTTTTTGATTGATCCCCAGTATATTAAGAAATACTTTACTGTTTATCTTTTGCATCCGCTTCAAGATATGACGATTAATCAAATAATTTCAATCTTGGGATCAACAACTTATGTTTACTTAAATTTCCTTTTTATACTCTAGGGAATGAGATTATTTTTTTTTACTGCAAATTGAGGAGCAGTTTTGTTTCACTCATATAACTATCTGGTTTAACTCATCGAACTTAAATGTTGAATAAAAAAAAAATAAAGATATTTAAAGTCTTGGACAAATATCTTTCTTTTTACTTACTTTATAAATATGAAAATGAAATAATATAATATTTTTTTATTTTCATATTTATAGATTGAATTAGATTTCTATTATATTTAAATTTAAATTCATTTTTTATCTCTTTTCTAGAAAAGAGATAAAAAAGTTCATGTTCCAACGAATCACACGTAGAGATATTGCTAACACACATATAGTTAATGGTATTTCATAACTAATTGATTGAGCTGCAGCTCGTAGACCGCCTAAAAAGGAATACTTATTATTTGATCCATATCCTGACATAAGAAGACCAATGGGTACAATGCTTGAAATGGCAATCCATAAAAAAACACCTATACTGAGATCAGCTAAAATAAGGTTATATCCAAAAGGAATTACTAAATAACTTAGTAAAATTGATATAACCGCTATAGAAGGCCCCACCCTAAACAAACGAATATTCCCTCTAGATGGAAGAAGATCCTCCTTCAGAAGTAGTTTGGTTCCATCCGCTAAAGCTTGAAGAATCCCTAATGGGCCGGCATATTCAGGTCCAATACGTTGTTGTATTGCTGCGGATATTTTTCTTTCTAACCACACAATGACTAATACCCCCACTATGATTCCTAAGACAAGAGTTAAAATGGGTACAAAAATCCATACGAGTCCATATACTTCTTTTAAGGATTCTAATTTATAAAAAGAATTAATAGTTTGTACTTCTGTCGTATCAATTATCATTTCAACGATCAACTTCTCCCATAATGATATCTATACTACCAAGTATCGTCATGATATCAGCCAATTTCATTCTTTTAACTAGCTGAGGAAGAATTTGCAAATTGATGAAACCGGGTGGACGAATTTTCCATCTCCAGGGGAAAACACTACTATCTCCTATTAAATAAATTCCTAATTCTCCTTTTGGAGATTCTACCCTTACATAAAGTTCTTGTTTTAATAATTCAAAATTGGGTGAAAGTTTTTTAGTAATAAATCTATATTCAAAATTATTCCACTCAGAATTCTTTGTCGTATGAAAGCGTCGGGTTTCTAAATTTTCATAAGGTCCTCCAGGAATTCCTTCTAAAGCCTGTTGAATTATTTTTATAGATTCTTCCATTTCACCGATTCGTACTAAATAACGAGCTAATGTATCACCCTCTTTTTGCCATTTGACTCCCCAATCAAATTTATTATAACACTCATAATGATCAACTTTACGAAGATCCCATTGGATTCCAGAAGCTCGTAACATTGGTCCTGATAAACCCCAATTTATTGTCTCCTCTCCACTAATAATGCCCACTCCTTCAACTCGTTCCAAAAAAATGGGATTTCGTGTAATAAGTTTTTGATACTCAACAACTTCTGTTAAAAAATAATCACAGAAATCAAAACATTTATCTATCCAGCCATAAGGTAAATCCGCAGCTACTCCTCCGATGCGAAAATAATTATGCATCATCCGCATACCTGTGGCGGCTTCGAATAGATCATATATAAATTCCCTCTCTCTAAAAATATAGAAAAAGGGAGTCTGTGCACCTATATCGGCCATAAAAGGGCCAAGCCATAACAAATGAGAGGCTATACGACTTAGCTCCAACATAATCACTCTGATATAACTGGCTCTTTTAGGCACTTGAACACTTTCCAATCGTTCTGGTGCATTTACTGTTATTGCTTCTGTAAACATAGTAGCTAAATAATCCCAACGTGTTACATAAGGCAAATATTGTATAATTGTTCGGTTCTCCGCTATTTTTTCCATTCCTCTATGTAAATAGCCTAATATAGGTTCACAGTCAATAACATCTTCACCATCCAGAGTAACGATTAGCCGAAGAACACCATGCATTGATGGGTGGTGAGGGCCCATATTGACTATTATAAAATTTTTTCTTGTAGCCGGTACAGTCATATTTTTTTCCTTAATTCTTTATTTTATGAATTTCTTAAAATGAAAAATCTAATGCTAATAACTGAACTAAGAAAAAAGAATTAAAAAAAAAAAAAAAAAAAATAACTAAAATAAAAAATTCAAATGAAATCAACGATTTTTTGGTTCCCGAATATATAATTGATTCATTAATTTCTTATAACGCACTTTATTTTTCTTTGACAAATAAGTCAATAATCGTTGACGTTTTCCCAGAATTATTCGTAGACCTCTTTGCGATAAAAAATCTCTTTTGTGCAATTCTAAATGTAAAGTAAGTTTTCGTATCTTGCTGGTGAAATTGAATACTTGAAATTCAACAGACCCACTATTTTTTTCTTTTTCTTCTTGTGTAATAACTGAGATTAATGAATTTTTGACCATAAATTAAGATTTTTATCTGTCTTTTCTGTGAATTTTACCGATCAGAAAAAATAATAGTATTTATTATGTTAGTTATTTTAATCTAGTATACATCAAAATTAGATTTATTTTATTCATATACTCATTTGTTTTTTGTTTATGTAATTAGTTTATATTTTCTATATATGTATTCACGAAATAGAATAATTTTCATTCTTTTTACTTAAAGGGATTCCGCTCCTCTTAGTTAAAATTTATACATTATAAAATCAGCATTATATATTATAATTTTATACAGTGTATATCTTTAGGCTTTCATATACCGAATATATCACATAATATTGAGGAAATCCACTATAAAATCTTTCATTTTAATTGGAATTTAATTTATTCTTAATTGTGAATACATATGTATTCTTGACATACTGAAACGACTGCTGTTATTGGTATCAAACCAATAGCGATTCATACAAGCTAAATCTTCTAATCGATAATTGGGCCAAAGAAACAATTTTAATTTCATCAAATTTTTTTCATCTGTATTAATATGCTTGTCCTCATTCAAAACTTGCCCACAGTTTTTTATTTTTTTTTTATTGCAAAATCTTGGGTTTTTATCCACAACATTCCAATTTTTGGAATTTAAACAAATTCGAATTCGAAACTCTCTCCTACGTACGGGAGATAAAAGATTTTCAGGAATAAGAAAATCATAATTATTTTTGTCTCCACTAAAAAATATGTTGCTGTATCGTACAATGGATTTTTTGAACTCCCCTTTTTCAATATATCTTTTTTTTTTATATTTATTATTCGTTTGATGCTTCTTCTTATTGACTAATGAAATATCTATAGTTTGATATATAATAGATTTTCCGTCCCTTCTTATAGATAGACAAATTGGTTCAATCAGAAATACTCCCCTTATTATCAAATTTTTAAGAACTAAGTCCTTTTGAATAAAAATTTCTTCTAGGTTTATTTCATCTTTTTGCACCGAGGATATAGTAGCTTCCTTTAGATCTCTTACTCCAAGTAAGATACAAAATGTCCTTATATTTTTCAATATTTTTTCATTCGAGAGATTAGTCCATCTTAATTGAAAAAGTAAAGAGTTTTTTAAAAGGTAATCTAGTTCCATTTCCTTATTGGTCTTATATTGTTTTTTTTTTAGACTATATTTAATTTCCAATCTTTCGTAATCTTCTTCAACAGTTTTTTTATTCTGTTGTTTTAGTAGATTCAATACAAAATTTACTTTGCTTTGTTGTTCGTGTTCTTCCTTCTCAAAATTTTCTACTTGAAGATCTTTTTTTTTTTTATATAATATATGATTCTTTGGATTTCTGTTGATGTTTTTACTTTTTTTATTTGTATAAAAATTGATAAAAAGTGATTTTATTGGAATAATCCAAGGTTGAATCTTATATACATCAAAAAGTATTCCAAGTTCTGAAAAGAACCAAGGTTCTAGATTGGCATGATTTGATGCGGTATCGTAGAACCTTTTTTTATTCATTCCCATGCAATCAAAAAAGAGACTTTTTTGATTGCATGGTTTTATCTCTTGATGAATAATATTTATTTTATTAATATTAATTTCAGTCTTAGCCTTTTTTTGAATCTTTCTGTGAATATCCGCATTGGTCCAGATCTCAATATTTTTTCTAAAAAAAATAGAAAGAATTCTACAATCAAAATATTTTCTATCCAAATTGATAGGAATATCAATAAGATATTCTTTTTCTAGTTCTAGATAATCATTACTAGGTATACTTACCAATACATAAAATGATTCAGGTTTCGATGTAGTGAAATGATATGGAATTTCTTGGTCCCCTTTTATTTCTAATGTTGATTCAGAAATATATGAATTTGGGGGGTTTATGTATTTATATGATAAAAGATCATATCTGTAATGTTTTTTCCATTTGTCTTTTTGACTCATAAATGAATTTGTTGCATATTCATTTTTTTTCATGAAATTCACTTTTTTAGAGAAATCCAATTGAATTGATTCACCTTTTTTAATCATACGAGGTTTATTTATTTTATTTTGCCATTCTTTAGGTACTAATCGAGACCTTTTTTTTTGAGATAAATCATATTGATAATGACCTTTTAACCAGTTTTTCCATTCGTTCATTACATATGTATGAATTTTTTTATATCTTGATTTGGGATAAAATATTCCATGTATCATACAAAAGTCTTTTAATTTATCCTTAAAAAAGGGAGAGTTACCTTGATATTGAAGTAGAGGTCTCAAGTGATACTTATTAAATAATTGGTTAAGTAATTGGGTTTGTGATAATTTGTAAAATACATATGCTTGGGACAGAGAAGATAAGTTCCAATAAATATTAGAATTTTGATTACTTTTTTCAGTATTATAAATATTTGAAAAAAAATTTATAGTCAAAATCAAATTCATTTTATTTTTATTTTTTTCATCAATTCCTTCTTTTTTTTGATCTCTTTTATTGTTATAAATGGATTTATTAAAGATCTTTTTTGTTGATTCAAAGAAAAGTTCTGCATTAATCTTAGAAAAATTAATGGAACATAGCAAAATATCTATGTATATTTTTTCAATGAATAATTTGATAAAGTAATGTGATTTGCGCATTAATCGAATATTTTGTCTTTTAAAAATTTTCCAAAGATGTTTATGTGATTCCAATATTTTATTATCATAAATTCTAATTATCTCTTTTTTTTTATTTTCTTTTGCGGTTTGTTCAATTTGATTTTTTATTTTGATTGTCTTATCAGAAAGATCTTTTATTTTTCTTTCTATTAGTGAATAATTGAACCAATTCATCGGTCGAATTAGAAGGGACGATTCGGGAATAATCTTATTATTTCTTTTGAAATCTTTCTCGTTTTCGTTCGGTTCATATATTTTGTCTTTCTTAAATTCAAAGAATAAGGTTGGATTTACTTTCTCCAGTTTTATAACTCGAATTATTTTGATAACCCATTTTGTTTTTTCTTTTATAACTTTTAGAATTCTTTTTTTATTTAAAAATTTTATAATTTGGATTTTCACCTTTCTATTTATTTTTTTGAGTTCTTTATAAATAGGTTTAAAAAAAAAAGGTCGTTTTCGGGTAGAACTGAAGGAAAGTTTTGTTTCCGTTCCCCAAACTGTTAAAAAACAAAAATTTTGTTTTTTCTTTTTTTTCATTTGATCTCTATAGTGAGATTGTACCTTAGATTTTTGCCAAGATTTTAGATAGAAAGGATTTACAATCTTTATCTGAATACCGTCCGTTAACCAATTTTGGGGAAATTCTGTTTCTGATAATTGAACACCATTATAGGTGCATTTAATATATTTTTCTTTCTTCCATTTCTTAAAATCCTGGTGCCATTCTGGGACTTTGAATAATAAAATACGGAAAATATTTTTAGCTATTATTAATAAAGGCAATATCATGTATTTTCTAAGATAAGATTGGATTATTAACGTAAAACTTCTTATTGCTTGAGTATATAGAAGGACATCCAAAATTTCTGATCTTTCTAGCTCTTCATTTTGATCTTTTTTTATCTCTTTCTTCTTTTCTTCTTTTATATCTTCATTTTCAAAATTTGTAATTTTAAATTCTGATTCTTGTTCTCTCCCCATCCAATTCCTAAAAATGAGATTATTAATTTTTTTGATATCAAAAAATAAAAAAAGATATATTTTGTCTAGCCGATCCAAAAAAAGTGGGGAATTTAAATTTGCTTGAAAAAGGTTACAAATAACTGTTTTACGTCTTTGAGCACGCATGGATCCTTTAATTAAATTGCGACGAAAATCAAATTGTTGGGAGTAACGTATCAAAGTTATCTCTTCTGTTTCATCACTATTTGGATCAGTATCTTCATAAATTATGGCACGTTTAGCTCTTCTTGAATAAATCCCATTATCTTCTTCTAAAAATTCTTCTTCCTCTTCTTCGAATTCCTCGGTTAATTCGTATGACCATTGGTAAACCTTTTTAGTGACTTCTTCTATTCTAATTCCAATAGATTTATTTTTCATTATTTTTTGATATTTTGTATGTGTTGTAATTACATCAAATATAAATTGCAAATATTTTGCTTTGTTTTCTGAATCAATTTCTTTTTCTTCTGTAGAATTAAAAAAAGATTTACGATAAAGTTTTAAGGAATTATTAAGAAATAGATCATGAATCTTATTTATAAAAAAAATTTCTTTTAAATTTTCTGTATCTGTATAAGAATTCATAATTGTGCGTGAATATAATTTTTTTATCATTCCTCGATACGGTCCGTTTAAAAAAGGATCATATGCTTTCGGCAAACATTTTTTTTTTTTTTTATCATCGCATATTAGGGTTATTTTTTCAAGCATATCCAGACTAGGAAATCCCCCATTTTTTTCTAAAATTTGGATTCGACTTCTTAATTCATTGTTTAAATTGCATTTTTTTTTTTCATTGGTATGAATCCAAGAATTATAAATAGAAAGATCTTTATCATAGATGTAAAAATAAATTCTTCGTTCTAGCATTTCCGAAAAAGTCGATAAACTGGGTGGATATGTAAAAGATATTTTTTGTTTCCCATCACTTTTACATGTAAAAAAAAAAAATTGTGACATTTCATTACGTAAAGCATTTTCTAATTCATCATTTTTTATATATCGTAATGGACGATTCCATCGTTTATAATCGAAAAAAAAAGTGATAAAAGTTTTTTCAATCCACAAATCAATTTTTTTATTAATATTCATTCTTTTATCTTCTTTCAGTCTTCCCAATTTCCAATTCTCTTGATGGGTCTCCAGATCAGAATCTTCGTAAACTGGGCTATCTTGATAGCGTGCCTCTTTAAAGTTAAATTCATCTTTGTCCAGATCCTCCTCTTCTTCCGAACAAAGGGAAGGGTTTTCTTCGATGGATCCCTCTTGTTCCTGTTTAGTATCCTTCGTTTCGTAAGTTGTTTCTACATCGCTTTCTTCCTTTCTTTCTCCCCCTTCTTCCGTTTCTTCCATTTCTGAGGTTTCTTTCAGTTTC